GTTGATTGGGGGATGGAGAGACTTTTTGCGGAAAATTTGACGGATCTAGGGAGGTAGCTGTCTAAGGAAAATGAATTCCTTAAAGTGGCAGCGTTCAATTAATAAGGGTCGACCGAGGGTATGGTTACTTGATTAGATAACAATGTTATTTGATTTCCGATGGGGCTCCTTAATATACTTTGTATTGTCCTTGTTTTCGGGGTTTGGCAAGGCTAATTAATGCATTGTGTATGGGGTTCTAACGGGGGGTAGGGGGGTTTGTCGACTTAAAAGACCATGTACATGCTGTTCGCGCGTGCGTACACGGGTGTGTGCGTACACGGGTGTGTGTGCGTACACGGGTGTGTGCGTACACGGGTGTGTGCGTGCACGGGTGTGTGCGTACACGGGTGTGTGCGTACACGGGTGTGTGCGTACACGGGGGTGTGCGTACACGGGGGTGTGCGTACACGGGGGTGTGCGTACACGGGGGTGTGTGCGTACACGGGGGTGTGTGCGTACACGGGGGTGTGAGTATAAGTGTGGTATGTCCTGTAACCATGAATCCTATAATCCGTAAGTTAGTCACTTCATGAGGAATAAAAACTAGCTGAACAAACATGTCTTATGTCCTTGAATTCATTCACTCAATGACCCGGCTCACCATTATGCGGGTGGAGGAGGTACATTAAAAGGTCCAGCTTGACGGAAATGCTCTTGATTTCCGGCCTCTACGGCCTTAGCTGAGTCCAAGCATCCCCCAAATAAAATCCTACTAAAGGCATGACACCACAGTTATGCCGCGGCATGGGCTGATTAGTCATTAATCCATCGTGATGTCTTATTTAAGGGGAACGAATGGGCGATTCTAAGTGGTCATGGCCCTGAAGCAAGAACCAGATGCCGTTTACGACCCAAGTTAGAAACCCCCAAGTTAAATGGGCCTGGGACAAGAAGAGGGACACTTATTGGGCGGGTTGCTGGTTTCACGGAGGTAGGTAGATCAAGGGACACCATTGGGTGGGACAATAGTCGTATTGACAAGGATTACGTAATAGTATGGTCTATGCACGATCATTAAATAGTATGTCCTCAAGTGATTAAGGATTTATAATCCATATATACATATTCATGTACTTAGATAATATAATGTACGTCTAAGATGTATGTCGTTAATACATTAAATGAATTTACCTGCTTAATATTCATGTGGACATGGTATGAATGTACTATAATACATAGATGTACATGATTTAATATGGGGCTATAGAATATATGCACGAATAACATAAGGGTTCAAGGAGTAGTTTAACTAGAATCTCAGCTTTGGGTGTTGAGGGTGAGGCGTAGTGCCTTCTCCTTGAGTCTATGGGGAAGTTTATATCCCTTTTACGGTTTACAAGACCGGTGTAATGAATATACTACATGGACTCTTCAGTTTAAGAGACGATTTTCTACAATGCTAGTTAAGGGTATAAGGACTAGGATGATTAGGAAATATAGGACGGATGCTATTTGACCGATAATGATATAGGGATGTTCGACAGGTTGTCCTCCGATTCATGTTAGTGTGAATAGAACTGCCACGAGGAGTCAGAATAGGCATTGACTGAGAGGACGAAATATCATACTTCGTTGTTTAGATACATGGAGTATTGGTACAATTGCTAGGATTAGGATTGACAGAACTAGGGCTAGTACACCTCCAAGTTTATTTGGAATTGAGCGTAGAATTGCGTAGGCGAATAGGAAGTACCATTCTGGCTTGATATGTGGGGGTGTGCTGAGGGGGTTGGCTGGTGTGTAATTGTCAGGGTCCCCTAGGAGGTCGGGTGAGAATAGTACTAGTGTTGATAGAGCAGTGAGTATTACTAAAAAGCCCAGGATATCTTTGATAGTGTAGTAAGGGTGGAATGGAATTATATCTGAGTCTGATGGGATGCCTGTTGGGTTGTTAGACCCGGTTTCGTGTAGGAATAGGAGATGCACTATTACTAGGGCTGCTACTACAAAGGGAAGTAGGAAATGGAAGGCAAAGAATCGAGTGAGGGTAGCTTTGTCTACAGAAAAGCCTCCTCAGATTCATTGTACTAGGTCTGTTCCAATATAGGGGATGGCTGAGAGAAGGTTGGTGATGACTGTTGCTCCTCAAAAAGATATTTGTCCTCATGGTAGGACGTATCCTATGAATGCTGTTGCTATAACGGCAAATAGTAGGAGGATACCGACGTTTCAGGTTTCTGAATATGTGTAGGATCCGTAGTATAGGCCTCGGCCTACATGTAAGTATAGGCAAATGAAGAATATAGATGCTCCGTTGGCGTGAAGATAGCGAAGGACTCATCCGTAGTTGACATCTCGGCAAATATGGGTAACGGAGTTGAATGCGGTAGCTGTGTCAGATGTATAGTGTATAGCTAGGAATAATCCTGTTAAAATTTGGACAGCTAGGCATACTCCTAAAAGAGAACCAAAGTTTCATCAGGAAGATAGGCTGGAAGGAGCGGGGAGGTCTACGAATGAGCTATTAACAATTTTTAGGAGTGGGTGAGTTTTTCGAATGTTGGTCATTAAGGTTCTTATAGTTGAAATACAACGGTGATTTTTCATGTCATTGGTCATGGGTGTAGCCATGTGAGAACAATGGTTCTATATATTGTATTTATTTTGAGTATTATCTTTGTGTTAAGCTTTGTTGGATTTTCTTCAAAGCCTTCACCTATTTATGGAGGATTGGGTTTAATTGTGAGTGGGGGTGCGGGGTGTGGTATTGTGATGAATTTTAATGGTTCATTTTTGGGGTTGATAGTTTTTTTAATCTATTTGGGAGGTATGTTGGTTGTGTTTGGTTATACTACGGCCATGGCTACGGAGCAGTATCCGGAAGTGTGGGTTTCTAATAAGACGGTTTTGGGGGCTTTTGTTGTAGGTATGGTTATGGAGTTTATTTTGGTTTTTGTTGTGCTGAAAGAGATAGAGTTGGAAGCTGTGTTTAAGTTTAATGGGCTGGGGGATTGGGTTGTTTGTAATTTGGAGGATGTTGGGTTTATTAGTAAGGAGGTAGCTGGTGTTAGTGGATTGTATAGTTATGGGGGTTGATTGATTTTAGTTACGGGTTGATCGTTGCTTGTTGCTGTTATAGTGATTATGGAAGTTACGCGTGGGGGGTAAGTAGGAGAATGACTAGTAGGAGTGTGATTAGGAAGGATAGGAAATAAAGTTTAATGAGGCCTTTTTGGGTTGATACTATAATGGAGGTTTTTAGTTGGAAGAGTGAGATGGTTTTAGGGAATAGCGTTTCTAGTCAAGTTAGATCAAGTAGTATGGAGGCGGATTTTTGGCCCGTTGTTAGGTTGATTATTGGGGGGAGTCGGTGGATGATAGTTGGGAAATAGCCTAGAAGATTGGAGAATTTGAGGGTGTTAGAAGGGCCTTTGAATTTTAGGTTTAATGTTGCTAGATTAAGTTCTAGGGCTAAGATAAATCCAGCTAGTGTCACGGTTAGGGCAGTGAGTTTGAGGTATGAGGGTATGGTTATTGGAAGGATGGATGTGGGTGGAATATTTTTTGAGATTAGGAAGCCAGCGAAAATGCTTCCGATAAGGAGGCGTTTGATAGCGTTGAGGAGTAGGGGATTATTTTCATTAATTAAAATCAGGGAGGGAAGGCGTGGTTGTCCTAGTAGTGCAAAGAAGATAATTCGGGTGCTATATACGGCGGTTAGGGAGGTTGCAATGAGGGTTATGAGTAGGGCTCAGGCGTTGGCATAAGAAGTGTTAGCTGCTTCAATGATTAGGTCTTTTGAGTAAAAGCCTGTTAGGAAGGGGGTTCCTGTTAATGCCAGGCTTCCTACAGTTATAGCGGTAGTGGTGAAGGGTATTGATTTGTATAGGCCTCCTATTTTGCGGATGTCTTGTTCGTCATTTAGGCTGTGAATGATTGATCCGGAGCATATGAAGAGCATAGCTTTAAAGAAGGCGTGGGTGCAGATATGTAGGAATGCCAGGTGTGGCTGGTTGATTCCGATAGTTACTATTATTAAGCCTAGTTGGCTTGAGGTTGAGAATGCGATGATTTTTTTGATGTCATTTTGGGTGAGTGCACATACTGCTGTAAAGAGGGTGGTGATAGCTCCTAGGCATAAGGTTGTTGTTTGGACTAGAGGGTTGTTTTCCATTAGGGGATAAAAACGGATTAAGAGAAAGACGCCTGCTACAACTATTGTGCTTGAGTGGAGTAGGGCTGAGACGGGAGTGGGGCCTTCTATAGCAGATGGAAGTCATGGGTGCAGACCAAATTGGGCTGATTTGCCTGTGGCTGCTAGGAGTAGTCCTATAAGGGGTAGGGAGGTTGTGTTTGGGGTGAGGGAAAAGATTTGTTGGAGTTCTCATGTGTTGAAGTTGGCAAGGAATCATGCTATTGATAGGATAAAGCCTACGTCTCCAATTCGGTTGTAAAGAATTGCTTGTAGAGCTGCTGTGTTGGCATCTGCTCGGCCATATCATCATCCGATTAGTAGAAAGGATATGATACCGACTCCCTCTCAGCCAATAAAAAGTTGGAAGAGATTGTTAGCTGTAACTAGAATTAGTATAGTGATTAAAAATGTTAGGAGGTATTTGAAGAACCGGTTAATGTTAGGGTCAGAATGCATATATCATATTGAGAACTCTATAATAGATCAGGTTACGAATAATGCTACGGGTATAAATAGTATAGAGAAGAAGTCTAGTTTAAAGCTTATAGATAATTTTAGGGTTTGGATGGTAATTCAGTGTCAGTTTGAGATGATTATTTCTTGGCCAGAGTAGATGAATATTGTGGTGGGAATTATACTGATCAGGAAAGCATAGGAGACTATGGTTTTTACGTAGTGGGGGAAGTTAGAGTTATTTTGGGGATTTAATATGTTTATCAGGATTGGTGTAATTAGGGTGATTATAGATGCAATTATTATAGAGGAGAAGAGGTTTATTACTTTTATTTGGAGTTGCACCAATTTTTTGGTTCCTAAGACCAACGGATAACTTCTATCCTTTAAAAGTGCGAAAAAGCCGCACTGTTAGGTGCGGAAGCATGGAATTAGCAGTTCTTGCGTGCTTTTTCGGTAAGTAAGAAAGCTTCAGGTTCTATTGTTAGATTCACAATCTAATGTTTTTGTTAAACTATACTTACAGTAAGGGGTCCCTAAGATGATTTTGGGGCTTAAGGATAGGAGCAGTAGGGGGATAATATGCATGGTTATAAGGGTATTTTCTCGTGTAAAGGATGGAAGGATATTATTGATATGTTGGGTGTGTTTGCCTCGTTGAGTTATAATTAGTATATATAGGGAATATAGGGCTGTAATAGTAATGTTTAGGCCTATGAGGATAAGGGATATGCTGGACCAAGAAAATGTAGATATAATAACGAATAGTTCTCCAATTAGGTTAATAGTTGGAGGGAGGGCAAGGTTGGTTAGGCTTGCCAGGAGCCATCAGGCTGCTATCAGGGGAAGAAGTGTTTGTAGGCCTCGGGCTAGAATTATTGTACGACTATGGATGCGTTCGTAGTTTGAGTTGGCAAGGCAAAATAATAGGGAGGAAGTTAGGCCATGGGCGATTATTAGTGCTGTTGCTCCTATGAAGCTTCATGGAGTTTGGATTAGGACGGCTACGATAACTAAGGCCATGTGGCTTACTGAAGAGTAAGCGATTAAAGATTTTAGGTCTGTTTGGCGGAGGCAGATTGAGCTAGTTATAATCATGCCCCATAGGGATAGTATTATAAAGGGATATGCTATGGATTGGGTTAGGGGTTCTAGGAGAATTGTGATACGAAGTATGCCGTACCCGCCTAGTTTGAGTAATACTGCTGCTAGTACTATAGATCCTGCAATGGGAGCTTCTACATGAGCTTTTGGTAGTCAGAGGTGTACCCCGTACAGGGGTATTTTTACTATAAATGCTATTATGCATGCTAGTCATAGTAGGGAGGTGTTTCAGGAAGTTGAAAGGGGGGTATTATAGTATTGTGCTAGGAGGAAGTTTAAAGTACCGGATAGGTTTTGAAGGTGAAGTAGGGCGACGAGTAGTGGGAGAGAGCCTAATAAGGTGTAGAATAGAAAGTAGAGTCCTGCGTTTAGACGTTCTGCCTGATTGCCCCATCGTGTGATAATAATTAGGGTTGGTAAGAGTGTTGCTTCAAATAAAATGTAGAATAAAATGAGTTCAGTGGCTGTAAATGTTATAAGTAGGAAAATCTGTAGTAGAACTAGCATAGTAATGTAGAGTTTTTTTCGTTGGGGGGTTTCATTAGTCAGGTGGGATTGGCTGGCAATAATTATTAGAGGGAGTAGTCATAACGTTAATATAAGTAACGGAGTGGATAAAGGGTCGGAGAAGAATATAAGGGAGAAGTTTAGGCTATTGTCAGTGAATTGGTTAACTAGGGGGAATCATAGAATGCTGATTATTAGGCTGTAGGTTGTGGTGTTAATTCAAATTATTTTTGGTTTAGAGAATCATGTAAGAGGGATAAGTATAACAGTGGGAATAATAATTTTTAGCATTGTAGAAGATTGAGGTTTTGTACGTAGTCCATTCCATAGGTAGTGGATACTATTACTAGGAGAGATAAGCCTAGTGCTGCTTCGCACGCTGCAAATACTAGTAGGATAATAGGTAGTATGCTGGCCAGGGTTAAATGTGTGGTTAAGATGGTTACTGTTATTATTACGAATAGGGACAGTATTATGCCTTCTAGGCAGAGGAGGGAGGATATTATGTGGGATCGATATATTAATAGGCCAATTAGGGAGATTGTGAATGCTAAGAATATGTTTATATAGGTTAGGGACATTAGATAATTATGATGGTTATCATAATCTAGTGAGTCGAAATCACTTGTTTTGTTTAAACTAATTATCATTATTCGGACCATTCTAGCCCCTCTTGTAGTCATTCATATGCTAGGCTGATAGCTAGGAGAGAGATTAGCATTAGGGCCATTGGGAGTATAACTTGTAGACTATCGGTTTGGGATGCTCATGGGAGGGGGAGGAGAAGTGCGATTTCCAGGTCAAAAAGTAGAAATGTGATGGCTACTAGGAAAAATTTTATTGAGAAAGGGAGACGAGCTGATCCTAGGGGGTCAAAGCCGCACTCGTATGGACTTGATTTTTCTGCATAGGTATTTATTTGGGGCAGTCAGAATGCGATTGTTACAAGGAGGCTGGCTAGTAGTGTGTTCGTTAGCAGTGTAATAGCTATGTTAATTACTCCTCTCCGGGTTGTGCCGGAACTAACTGATTGGAAGTCAGATGTACTAGTTGATACTAGAGGGGTAAGATCCTCATCAATAGATGGATACATATAGGAAGAGTCAGACTACATCTACGAAGTGTCAATATCAGGCGGCGGCTTCAAAGCCGAAGTGGTGACTAGACGTGAAATGGTATTTTAATTGTCGTAGGAGACATACAATTAGGAAAGTTGAGCCAATAATGACGTGTAGGCCATGGAATCCTGTAGCTATGAAGAATGTGGAGCCGTAGACTCCGTCGGAGATTGTGAAGGGTGTTTCATAGTATTCTGATGCTTGCAGGAGAGTAAAATACAGGCCGAGGCAAATTGTAATGAGTAGGGATTGGATTATGTGCTTACGGTTCCCTTCTATTAGGCTGTGGTGGGCTCAGGTAATGGAGACACCTGATGCTAATAAGACTGATGTGTTTAGGAGTGGGACGTCTAGGGGATTTAGTGGGGTAATGCCTGCTGGAGGTCAGTATCCTCCTAATTCTGGAGTGGGGGCTAGGCTTGAGTGGTAAAAAGCTCAGAAGAACCCTGAGAAGAAAAATACTTCTGAGACAATAAACAGGATTATTCCGTAGCGTAATCCTTTTTGGACTACTGGAGTATGGTGACCTTGGAAAGTCCCTTCTCGTACTACGTCGCGTCATCATTGATATATTGTTAGTGAATTGGTAAGCAACCCTAGGGAGAGTAAGGCTATAGAGTTGTAGTGGAATCATATTACTAATCCTGAGGTTAATAGTAGGGCGGATAGGGCCCCTGTAAGTGGTCAGGGGCTAGGGTTAACTATATGAAATGCGTGGGTTTGGTGGGTCATTAGGCATTATCATGTAGGTACAGGCTGACAAGTAGAGTAAATACATAAGCTTGGATAAGGGCCACGGCAAATTCTAATACTGTTAATAGGACTAGAATTACGAATGTAATGAAGGCAGTGGCTGTGCTAATGCTTATGAGTGCGAGGGTAGCTCCTCCAATTAAGTGAATTAGCAGGTGACCAGCTGTAATATTAGCGGTTAGTCGTACGGCTAGTGCTACTGGTTGAATAAACAGACTGATTGTTTCGATGACAATTAGCATAGGAATTAGGGGAAGTGGGGTGCCTTGTGGGAGAAAATGTGCTAAGGAAGCCTTAGTTTTATGTCGGAAACCTAGAATTACTGTACCAGTTCATAGAGGGATAGCCATACCAAGGTTTATTGAGAGTTGTGTAGTTGGGGTAAATGAATGTGGCAAAAGGCCTAGTAGGTTTGTGGAGCCAATGAATAGGATTAGGGATATTAGTATTAAGGCTCATGTTTGACCTTTATGGCTGTGGATAGAAAGTATTTGTTTAGATGTAAGGTGGACTAATCATTGCTGAATTGCTAGTAGCCGATTATTGATTAGTCGGTTAGTTGAAGGAAATATGATAGTGGGAAATATAATAATTAATATAACAATAGGAAGGCCTATTATCGTAGGGGTAATGAAAGAGGCGAATAAATTTTCGTTCATTTAGTTTCTCAAGGGATTAGAGATTTAGTAGTTTTGGTCGTCTTTGGTTCTGGGGTTGAATAATAATAATGGCTTGAAACTTTTAATTGTATAATGATAAACAGGGTGATTAATGTAGAGAGGATTGTAATGAATCATGTTGATGTGTCCAGTTGAGGCATATCATCAAGGGAAGACTTGGTTCTTCCAATCTCTAACTTAAAAGGTTAGCGCTAAGTTAGCTTCTTGATGAGATTATAGTATAGATGTTGATCATTTTTCGAAATATTTTAGGGGGACTATCTCGAGGACAATAGGCATGAAGCTATGATTTGATCCGCAGATTTCGGAGCATTGGCCGTAGTATAGCCCTGGGCGAGTGGATAGAAGAGTTGTTTGGTTAAGTCGCCCAGGGATTGCATCTGTTTTTAGGCCCAGGGAAGGGACGGCTCATGAGTGGAGGACGTCTTCAGAGGAAATTAGTATACGGATAGTTGTTTCTATAGGTAAGACTACTCGGTTATCTACTTCTAGAAGGCGTAGGTCTCCCGCCTTTAAATCAGAGGTGGGGATTATGTAGGAGTCGAAGCATAGATCTGTGTAATCGGTATATTCATAGCTTCAGTACCATTGATGGCCTATAGTCTTAACTGTTATAAAGGGGTTATTGATTTCATCCATTATGTAGAGAATGCGTAGAGATGGTAGGGCGATTGTAATTAGAATAACAGCCGGGAGGATTGTTCAGATTGTTTCTACTTCTTGGGCATCTATAGTACTTGTATGGGTTAAACGAGTCGTTAACATAGAGGAAATAATATAGAGCACTAAGGAACTAATTATAAAGACAATCATGAGAGTATGGTCGTGAAAGTGTAGTAGCTCTTCTATAATAGGGGAAGTAGCGTCTTGAAGTCCTAGTTGGAATGGGTATGCCATAGAGGTATACGGGAATTTCACCTGTAATTTAACTTTGACAAAGTTACGTAAGTTTTACTAATACCTCTTATAGAGAAAGACATAATGGATATGACGTTGGCTTGAAACCAGCTTTAGGGGGTTCGATTCCTTCCTTTCTTATTTAGGATTGACGTATGTGGGTTCTTCAAATGTGTGATAAGGAGGAGGGCATCCGTGTAGTCACTCAATGTTTGTAGTGGTTAGTTCTGCAATTGAGACTTCTCGTTTAGCTGCGAAAGCTTCTCATATCATAAACACTATTAGCATCACAGCAGTAAGTGAAATGAAAGAGCCTATGGAGGATACGGTGTTTCAGGTAGTGTAAGCATCTGGGTAGTCAGAGTAACGTCGTGGTATTCCTGATAGACCTAGGAAATGTTGTGGGAAGAAGGTTATGTTTACACCCACGAATATTACTAGGAAGTGAATTTTTGCTCAGGTTGAGTTTAATGTATAGCCTGTAAATAGAGGGAATCAATGTACAAATCCTCCTATAATAGCAAATACAGCTCCTATAGATAGGACGTAGTGGAAATGGGCTACTACGTAGTAAGTATCATGTAATACGATGTCTAGTGAGGAGTTGGCTAAAACAATGCCTGTTAGGCCTCCGACTGTGAATAGAACAATAAAACCGAGGGCTCAAAGCATATCAGGAGATCATTTAATATTGCCTCCATGTAAAGTGGCTAGTCAGCTGAATACTTTTACTCCTGTAGGAATTGCGATAATCATAGTAGCGGATGTAAAATATGCTCGTGTGTCAACGTCTATACCGACTGTGAATATGTGGTGGGCTCACACGATAAATCCAAGGAATCCAATAGATATTATAGCTCAGACTATACCCATATAGCCGAAAGGTTCTTTTTTACCTGAGTAGTATGTTACAACATGAGAGATAATCCCGAAGCCTGGAAGGATTAAGATGTAGACTTCAGGATGTCCGAAGAATCAGAATAGGTGTTGATATAGGATGGGGTCTCCTCCTCCAGCAGGGTCAAAGAAGGTGGTATTAAGGTTTCGGTCTGTTAGTAGTATAGTGATACCTGCTGCTAGAACAGGAAGAGACAGAAGTAGTAAGACGGCTGTAATTAGGACAGATCAGACGAACAGGGGTGTTTGATATTGAGAGAGAGCAGGGGGCTTCATATTAATAATAGTGGTAATAAAGTTGATAGCGCCTAGAATTGATGAGACTCCTGCAAGGTGGAGAGAAAAAATAGCTAGATCTACAGAAGCTCCTGCATGTGCGAGATTGCCTGCTAGGGGTGGGTATACGGTTCAGCCGGTACCTACTCCTGCTTCGACTGTTGAAGAGGCTAGTAATAATAAGAAAGAGGGAGGTAGGAGTCAGAAGCTTATATTGTTTATTCGGGGAAAGGCTATGTCAGGGGCACCAATTATTAGAGGAATCAGTCAGTTACCAAAACCTCCAATTATAATAGGTATAACTATAAAGAAGATTATCACAAAGGCATGAGCTGTTACAATTACATTATAGATCTGATCATCACCTAATAAGGCTCCGGGTTGGCCGAGCTCAGCACGGATAAGAAGGCTTAGTGCAGTGCCTACTATGCCTGCTCAAGCACCAAACAGAAGATAAAGGGTGCCGATATCTTTATGGTTTGTTGAGAATAATCAACGAGAGATGAACATAGGTAATATGGCTGAGTAAGCATTAGACTGTAAATCTAAAGACAGAGGTGGAATCCTCTTATTACCAAGCCCTGTGGTGTATTACATATTGAATTGCAAGTTCAAAGAAGCAGCTTCAACCCTGCCGGGGCTTCTCCCGCCTTTTTTTTTCTCGCGGCGGGAGAAGTAGATTGAAGCCAGTTGTTTAGGGTGTTTAGCTGTTAACTAAAGTTTCGCGGGTTTGAAGCCCGTCAATCTAGGAAGGGCTTAGCTTAAGAAAAGTGGCTGATTTGCATTCAGTAGATGTAGGATAGAATCTTGCAGTCCTTAGTGAGCAGAAGCTAAATAGTTATTATTTACTTAGGGCTTTGAAGGCCCTTGGTCTGGATTAACCTAAACTTCTTAGTATAGGATTATTAGTATGGGGGCTAGTGGAAGGGTTATTGTTGAGATAACAGTTAGGGGTGAGATGAGGGGTGTCTGTTTTGTGGTATTGAAGTGTCATTTGGTTTTGATGTTGTTTGTTGTTGGGAATATGGTTAGTGATGTTGCGTATGTTAAGCGTATGTAGAAGTAGAGGTTTAGCAGGGCAGTGATGGCTATAATAGTGGGAAGGATGATGTTATTGTTTTTTGTAAGTTCTTGAATAATTATTCATTTTGGTAGGAAGCCTGTTAGTGGTGGGAGACCTCCTAGGGATAGTAGGGTTGTTAGTATGATTACAGTGATTAGAGGTATTTTGTTTCAGGTGTGGGCTATAGATAGGGTGGTGGTGGTTGTTGTAGTGATGAGGAGTATAAATATGGTAAGTGTTATTATGATGTAAATTGTCAGGTTAAGGAGGGTTATTGTTGGGTTGTAGATTAGGATAGAGGTTATTCAGCCTATGTGGGCGATAGATGAGTATGCTATGATTTTACGTAGTTGTGTTTGGTTTAGTCCTCCTCAGCCGCCTACTATTACGGAGAGTAAAGATATAGTGAGAAGTAGGTTTAGGTTAATGCTAGGGAAGATGGAGTATAAGATGGATAAGGGGGCTAGTTTTTGTCAGGTCAGAAGGATTAGGCCTGATGATAGGGGGATGCCTTGTGTGACTTCTGGGACTCAAAAGTGGAAGGGGGATAGGCCAAGTTTTATAGTTATAGCTAGGGTTAGAATGGTGGATGCTGTAGGGTTAATGATGTTTGTTACGGTTCACTGGCCTGAGTAAAGTAGATTAATAATTACGGCTAGTAGGAGCAGTATGGATGCTGTGGCTTGGGTAAGGAAATATTTAGTTGCTGCTTCTGTGGAGCGGGGGTGGTGAGTTTTTATTAGTACAGGGATAATTGCTAGTATGTTTATTTCAAATCCGATTCATACTGTTAGTCAGTGTGAACTTGTGATTACGATTATGGTGCCTAGAATGATGGTGGATATGATTATGGGGAAAGTAATTGGATTTATTAGTACGGGAAGGATATAAACCAACATTTTCGGGGTATGGGCCCGATAGCTTATTTAGCTGACCTTACTAGGACATGGTGTAGTGTGGTAGCACGGAGATTTTTGAGTTCTCAGGATTGGGTTCAAATCCTAGAGTCCTAGAAATAAGGGGATTTTAGCCCCTATGATTTACTCTATCAAAGTAACTCTTTTGTCAGACATATTTCTTATGTTTGTGGTGGAATGCCAGCTATTGTGATTGGTATTGTAACATATCATATGCAGAGTGCTAATGTGAGTGGTAGGAAGTTTTTTCATAGAAGGTGTATTAATTGGTCATATCGGAAGCGGGGGTAGGATGCGCGGATTCATAGGAACGATATTGTGAGAATAAGGGTTTTGATTGCAAAGTTTGTGGTGAATAATTCTGGAAAAGTTGGGCTGTGGTAGGCTCCTAGGAAAAGAATTGTGGTTAGGGCATTTATTATGATGATGTTAGCATATTCTGCTAGGAAGAATAGGGCGAATGGTCCTCCTGCGTATTCTACATTGAAGCCTGATACTAGTTCGGATTCTCCTTCTGTTAGGTCGAAGGGTGCTCGGTTGGTCTCTGCTAAGGTGGAGATGAATCATATTATTGTAAGGGGTCATGAGGGAAAGATAAGTCAGATAAATTCTTGGGTGGTGATTAGGGTTGATAGGGAGTAGGAACCGTTTATTAATAGTACGGATAATAAGATAATTGCTAGGGTGACTTCATAGGAGATTGTTTGGGCTACGGCTCGTAGGGCTCCGATTAGGGCATATTTTGAGTTGGAGGCTCAGCCAGACCATAGGATAGCGTATACTGCTAGGCTTGATATGGCGAGCATAAATAGTACGCTGAGATTTATGTTGACTAGGGGGTGAGGTATTGGTAGGGGAATTCATATTGTTAGGGCTAGGGTTAGGGCTAGAATGGGGGCAATGATGAATATAATAATGGATGATGTTAGTGGTCGTAGGGGTTCTTTGGTAAATAGTTTTACGGCGTCTGCGATTGGCTGGAGTAGACCATAGGGGCCTACAACATTGGGTCCTTTGCGTAATTGTATGTAGCCTAGGATCTTTCGTTCTACTAGGGTTAAGAATGCTACGGCTAGGAGAACTGGAACGATTGTTGTTAGAAGATTAATTAGGTACATTATGTTAAAGAGAGGATTTGAACCTCTGATGGGTAAAGGTTTAAGTTTTATGCAATTACCGGTCTCTGCCACTTTAACATAGCCCTGGTCTAGGGGTGGTATGGTTGTTGCATGTCAGATTAAGATTAGGTCATCTGTTAAGCTAGAAGGCGCTTGGTATGAAGGAGGCCTTGTCTCTCTTGTCCTTTCGTACTGGGAGAGGCGTAAAATAGATAGAAACCGACCTGGATTACTCCGGTCTGAACTCAGATCACGTAGGACTTTAATCGTTGAACAAACGAACCCTTAATAGCTGCTGCACCATTGGGATGTCCTGATCCAACATCGAGGTCGTAAACCCTATTGTCGATATGGACTCTTAAATAGGATTGCGCTGTTATCCCTAGGGTAACTTGTTTCGTTGATCAAAAAGAATTGGATCAATAAGTTAAGTGGCTTTGACTAGTAGGTCTTAGCTTGTATTTGCTCGGAGGGTCTTTTATGCTCCGAGGTCACCCCAACCTAAATTGTTAGCCTATTTGAGGTTGTTTTGTGCCTTTTGGTTGTTAGTGTATAGCTCTTAGGCTAATTAATTAAAGCTCCATAGGGTCTTCTCGTCTTATTGTAGTATCCCCGCCTCTTCACGGGGAGGTCAATTTCACTGATTGGGAGTAAGAGACAGTAAAACCCTCGTGTGGCCATTCATACAAGTCCTTATTTAGAGAACAAGTGATTATGCTACCTTTGCACGGTCAGGATACCGCGGCCGTTGAACGTATGTCACTGGGCAGGCAGTGCCTCTAATACTGATAATGCTAGAGGTGATGTTTTTGGTAAACAGGCGGGGTTTGTATTTGCCGAGTTCCTTTTACTCCTTTTAATCTTTCCTTTAGGCACTCCTGTGTTGGATTAACGAGGGAAGGGTATAAAGGGCTTGTCATTTGGCTTGCTTTATGTACGTTAACTATCAGTGATTATTCGATCTGATATACACTTGTGCAGGGAGAATCAAGTTCTTGTTACTCATATTAACAGTATCTCTTCTATATAGTTATAGAATGGTCCAGTTTAACACTAGGAGTTGGTGTTAATAGTAGGGATTAAGATATTTGGGTTGTTGAGCTTGAACGCTTTCTTTATTGGTGGCTGCTTTTAGGCCAACTATGGTGGGGTTTTACACTTACTCGCTAGTTAAGGTTGTAGCCTGTATCTAAAGAGCTGTCCCTCTTTAGATTATACTTTAAGTCTACAGTAAAATTATACAAGTTTATGGGTAGGCTTAAGTTTGAACTAAGATTCTTTTACTGGACAACCAGCTATCACCAGGCTCGATAGGCTTATCACCTCTACTCATAAATCATCTCACTATTTTGCCACATAGATGAGTTTGCCCTGTTAGACTGTTCGTGAGTAGCTCGTCTGGTTTCGGGGGTGTTAACTTAAGTTCTCTTTGCTAAAATATTCTAGTTAAATCATTATCCAAAAGGTACAAGGGGTAAGCTTTGCTGTTTATTGCTTTGGTAATTTCTTTCATTGTTCCCTTACGGTACTTTCTCTATAGCGCCCGGTTAGAATTTCTATCTCCTATACTTTTATAATAGGTAAATGTTTTGTTTTAGTTAAGATTGGTATTTGTGTTATGATTATATGGGGCTAAGTACGGCTCAAAGCAGTCATTTTATATGATATCTTCTAGGTGTAAGCTAGATGCTTTGTTTTAAGCTATGCTTTGGGTTATCCAAGCGCACTTTCCAGTACGCTTACCTTGTTACGACTTATCTCCTCTAGTAGCTATAACAGGTGATTATAGGGTTAGTAATTGTTACTTGTATTTGAGGAGGGTGACGGGCGGTGTGTGCGTGCTTCATGGCCTTATTCAACTAAGCACTCTATTCTTAATTTACTGCTAAATCCACCTTTAACTCTTGGTTTCAGAAGAGTTTTCGTATGAGTTAGTGGTGCCCTAATATTAGGAAATGTAGCCCATTTCTTTCCAACCCATAGGCTACACCTTGACCTAACGTCTTTATGTACTATTATTGAGCTTACTGTGGGTCCTTTTCAGGGTTTGCTGAAGATGGCGGTATATAGGCTGAGTTGGCAAGGGTTGGTGAGGTTTATCGGGGTTTATCGATTATAGAACAGGCTCCTCTAGAAGGATATAAAGCACCGCCAAGTCCCTTGAGTTTTAGGCTTTGGCTAGTAGTTCTCTGGCGAAGAATCTTGTTTGGTAGATTCTTTAGGTTTAGGGCTAAGCATAGTGGGGTATCTAATCCCAGTTTGGGTCTTAGCTGTCGTGTATTCAGATAGTTTAAAGCTGCTTTCGTGGTAGGGCTTACAGTACCTGGGGCTTTTTACAGCATGGCTAAAGTTTCGCTTTAGAATGGAGGGGAAATCTTAAACACGTTTTACGCCGTAAGTCTATTGATTAGGGTTAATCGTATGACCGCGGTGGCTGGCACGAAATTTACCAACCCTTGTTAGCATAACTTAGTCAAACTTTCGTTCATTGCTTAATTTCTATCACTGCTGTTTCCCGTGGGGGTGTGGTTGAGCAAGGCGTTATGAGCTACCTGGTGGTGTGCTTGATGCCTGCTCCTTTTTATCATGATAATGATTTAGGGGGCATTCTCACTGGAGTGCGGATACTTGCATGTGTAGTTTTGCTAAAAACCAATAGAAAGGCTGGGACCAAACCTATGTGTTTATGGAGTCTTAATTGACTCATCTAGGCATTTTCAGTGCCTTGCTTTGATGTTAAGCTACATTAAC